TTCGACCTCATAGAGTTTCACTCCCGTTCTCAACCCATGAACAATATGAGTCCGACGTCACTCCCGGAACTTCTTCGTAGTGGCTCCGTTCCATGCCTCATTTCATAGATAGGGAACCCCGAAGTGGCTCTATTTCATTATATTCCATCTATATCCCAATTCCATTCATTTAATATCCCTTTGTTTGGTGTCATTGACATAAGAGATGTCATTTATAGTCTATATGTTTCTATATATGGAAAGTGAAGAAATTATCATATCAAATATCATATAATGATCAATAAATTGCAATAAATTGCAATATCAAATATCATATAATGATCAATAAATATCAAAGATCATATAATGATCAATAAATATCAAATATCATATAATGATCAATAAATTGCAATAAATTGCAATATCAAATATCATATAATGATCAATAAATATCAAAGATCATATAATGATCAATAAATATCAAAGATCATATAATGATCAATAAATTGCAATAAATTGCAATATCAAATAAAAAAAAGGGAGGTTTGTGATGATTTTAAACTCTTTTCTACTAGGTAATCTATTATCCTTATGCATGAAGATAATAAATTCGGTCGTTGTGGTCGGACTCTATTATGGATTTCTTACCACATTCTCCATAGGGCCCTCTTATCTCTTCCTTCTCCGAGCTCGGGTTATGGAAGAAGGAACCGAGAAGGAGGTATCAGCAACAACCGGTTTTATTACGTTTCTTTTCGATTATAAATACAAATGAAATAAATACGAAATAGAAAGTCTAAAATTTTTTAAATAAAAAAATAAATAAAGATATTGATACATAAGAAAAATACAAGAATAAATAAGACGAAATTCGTCCACCTCCCATATATTTGATACCTTCCCCTATAAAGAAACTTCCAACCCCAACTCCATTTGTAATTCCATCAATTAAATGTCTATTAAAAAACTCAATTAGTTCGGCTAATCCTCTGACACCCATGGTCAAGACCTTAGTATAAAAAATATCTATATAACCACGATTATATGACCAATCATATATCCAATTTTTAATTGGGTCCAAGATAATTCTTTTAGGACCCTTTTTAAAAAATGAATTGATTAAATCCAAATTTTGGAAAGACGAATAAACAGACCCGTAAAAAAAATATGCCATTAATAGTCCGAAAAGGGCTATACTTACTGAAAAAATTGCATTTGTAAAAAATTCATACCAATCTACAGAATAATTTGAATTTTGATGCAAAAGGTTTGTTGATGGAGTTAACCATTTGGATAATATATCCAAATCTACTACTCTTTGATCAAAAGGAATTCCTATTGATCCAATAAACAAAGTAAATAATCCCAATATAAGTAGAGGGAATAGCATAGTATTGTCCGATTCATGAGGATACATATAAGTATCTTTTTTTCCAAAGTAAGTACTAAAACAGCGTATTCTATTTATTACATTATCATATATTTTATATGTATCCTTTGAAGATGAAGAAAGAGAGACCTTATTATTGATTATTGCGAAAAATGAATTTCTATTTACTGATTTAGGCGCTTCGTCTTTTCCCCATAGAGATATTGAAAAGAACGAGCCATTTTTAGTACTACTGTAATTTTTAAAATTAACACGCAAATGTCCATCAAAAGTAAGTAAATACATCCGAAACATATAAAATCCAGTTAATCCTGCTGTGAAACAAGCTATTATTGCGAAAATTGGTGAATACAACCAACTATCATTAAGAATTTCATCTTTGGACCAAAAACAAGCAAGAGGCGGAATACCACAAAGAGAAAGTGTACCTAATAAAAAAGTAATTCTTGTAATTGGAACATATTTTGTTAAACCGCCCATAAGAACCATATTTTGACTTTTATCTGGTGAATAACCAACAATAGGTTCCATTGAATGAATAATAGATCCGGACCCTAAAAACAATAAAGCTTTAGAATAGGCATGAGTGATTAAATGGAATAAAGCAGCTCGATAAGAACCCATACCTAGAGCTAACATAATATAACCCAATTGAGACATTGTAGAATAGGCTAAATTTTTTTTAATGTCTCCTTGAGCAAGAGCCAAAGTAGCTCCTAATAATACTGTTATTACGCCTATTAAAGATATTAGATTCATTATGTAAGGTATTACTATGAAAAGAGGAAGAAGCCGAGCTACAAGAAAAATCCCCGCTGCTACCATGGTAGCAGCGTGTATAAGAGCCGAAATAGGAGTAGGTCCCTCCATGGCATCAGGTAACCATACATGAAGGGGAAATTGTGCGGATTTCGCGATTGCGCCGACGAATAAGAAAGATGCGCACAGAGTAGCAAATAAAGAATTTACCTCATTATTATGGATCAAGTTTTTTACTATTTCGAACAAATCCCGAAATTCAAAACTGCCTGTTATCCAATAAAAACCTAAGATTCCTAATAATAAACCAAAATCCCCTACACGATTAGTTACAAAAGCTTTTTGGCAAGCACTTGCTGCAATTGGTCGTGTAAACCAAAAACCTATTAATAAATACGAACACATTCCCACTAGTTCCCAAAAAATATAAATTTGTATCAGATTGGAACTAGTAACTAATCCCAACATGGAAGTATTAGAAAAACTCATATAAGCAAAAAATCTCAAATATCCTTGATCGTGAGACATATAGTTGTCACTATAAATAAGAACCATAATTCCCACAGTAGTAATTAGTATTGACATAATCGAAGTAAGTGGATCGATCAAGTATCCAAACTCTAATGAAAAATCATTATTGATGGTCCAAGACCATAGATATTGATAAATAAAACTTCCATTTATTTGCTGAAGAGACAGATTAGCCGAAAACACCATAGTTATACTTAGCAGTAAAATACTAATAAAAGCACACATACGACGAAGATTTTTTGTTGCTGTGGGAATAATCAGAAGTCCAAATACTATTGATATAGTAACTGTAAGTGGAAGAAAGGGTATTATCCATGCATATTGATATGTATGTTCCATAAAAAACAAATTTAATTTTTTTTTTCTTGTTTCCGATTCACCAATTATTACCTCTTTCAAGAGGAACAATAATAAAAGAAATAAGCATTCTACTACTATTACTATTATATTTACTATTATATTCTGGTGAGTTATAACCATATAATATAGTAAGGAAAAAGAGTTATACCAAAAACAGTGTTTAATTCGAATGTGGGTCATAGTATCCATTACTAATTCGAATCAATAAAAGGGTACCTTAGTTATTCTAATTAATTGAATTTGAGTAATTATCTAATGAGAGCTAATTGATTGGATTTTAATAAGGAAAACTTATGTTTCTTGGAAGTACTATGATACTCCTTACTTCATATAGAACTGAACTAAAAAATGGACTAAGGTTATCTTTCTCCGGTAATGGAATGTCTTGTTTAAGAGATTAACGACTAATTCTAATTTAATTAGAATTCAAATTCTAGGGATCGCACGCTGAACTTAATCATTAATCAATTTCAATTTTTGAAATTGAATTAATAAAAAAAATAAAAAAAAAATTATTTGGATTTTAAAAATAAGACTCTCTTCCTTTTTTTTATATCCCTATATATGCGATATATAATGGGCACATATATTTATTTGTATTTTTAGATTTTGTATGTTATGTTATTAAATTGATTATCCACAAGATAATTATGGATAATAACTAAAAAGAATGGTCTATTTTGATTTGAACAATACATGTCTTTCACATACAACGATAAAAATGAGTACTCCTTTTTGAATGGCGGTTCCAAAAAAACGTATTTCTCTGTCAAAGAAACGTATTCGTAAAAATATTTGGAAGAAGAAGGGATATTTAACTGCAGTAAAAGCTCTTTCTTTAGCTAAATCTGTTTCCACCGGGCGCTCTAAAAGTTTTTTTTTGCCGTAAATAAATAATAAAAGAAAATCTTGAAATGATCTGAGTCGACATACCATAAAGAACTGAAACTTTTTGAATTCAAGATGAATGATTCACATTAACTAATGTGTTGAACTCCTCAATATGAGTTAGAACTAGCTGCCGTGGTATGTAGAATAAGAATTTTTCCATCTCTTGGTCTCTATAAGATAAATATTATTTTAGTTTTCATTATAATTTATAATACACTCATTATTTTTAATTTTGAAGTTAATGTTAACTCGCGATATTCTTATTATTTATTATTATTCTTTTTTTTTTCAATCTCTCAATTAACTTTTCTAAAAGTTAATTGAGAGAGATTGAAACTCTTTTCTTATATGTATAGCCCAGAACCCAATTAGATTTAGTAAATGGTATCATAAATTATAAATTATGGACACAACTATAACTAATAGTATTATTAATAATACTGAGGTATTGAAATTGTTAGAAAATTTCCTTTGATTTAGTGATTTGATTGTGATACATATGCAATTCTATTTCTATTTTTTTTTTAGAAAACCATGAAATAAACGAATTGTCATAAAAAAATGGTTTTCTAAAAAAAAAATAGAAAAAGGGACAATTTTGAGTTCTATCTGTTCCAGGAGAACTCAGTTTCTAGTATGTGAAAGTTGATTGTTAAAAATGAACCCCACAGCGATACTAACTAAGGATTATTGAAATTCACATATGAATTTCAAATGAAAACGAGCTTTATTCATCGATTCTCATCAAGTTTTCTAAACTATATGGAATTCTGGAATCTCGACGATTCAACATGAACTGACTATTATTTATTATTATTTAAAGTAAGCCGCCATGGTGAAATCGGTAGACACGCTGCTCTTAGGAAGCAGTGCTAGAGCATCTCGGTTCGAGTCCGAGTGGCGGCATCCCCTAAAAGAAGGGACATAATGGATCCTATAATGTATTTAATTCCCGATTTAAATTCTGTAATGGGGCTCCTCCTTTTTATGATATTTGTGACTTTAGAACATATATTAACTCATATCTCTTTTTCGATCATTTTAATGGTAATTATGATTCATTTGATGACCTTATTAGTCCACGAAATCGTGGGATTGCGCGATTCGTCAGAAAAAGGAATGATAGCCACCTTTTTCTCTATAACAGGATTATTAGTTATTCGTTGGATTTATTCAAGGCATTTCCCATTAAGTAATTTATACGAATCATTAATTTTCCTTTCATGGAGTTTCTCCATTATGCATATGATTTCTAAGATTAAGATACAGAACACAAAAAATGATTTAAGCGCAATAACCGCACCAAGTGCTATTTTTACCCAAGGTTTCGCCACGTCGGGTCTTTTAACGGAAATGCATCAATCCGCAATATTAGTACCCGCCCTACAATCTCAGTGGTTAATGATGCACGTAAGTATGATGTTATTGAGCTATGCAGCTCTTTTATGTGGATCATTATTATCAGTCGCTCTTCTAGTCATTACATTTCGAAAAAACATCAATATTTTTTTGAAAAGAAAACACTTCTTAATTAAGAAATTTTTCGTTGGTGAAATCAAATACTTGACTAAGAAAAGAAGTGTTTTAAAAAACACTTCTTTTCTTTCATTTCGAAATTATTACAAATATCAATTGACTCAGCGTTTGGATTATTGGAGTTCGCGTGTCATTAGTTTGGGGTTTACCTTTTTAACTATGGGCATTCTTTCCGGAGCAGTATGGGCTAATGAGACATGGGGATCTTATTGGAATTGGGACCCCAAGGAAACTTGGGCATTTATTACTTGGACCATATTCGCGATTTATTCGCATACTAGAACAAATCAAAATTTCCGAGATATAAATTCGGCACTTGTAGCTTCTATAGGATTTCTTATAATTTGGATATGCTATTTTGGGATTAATTTATTAGGAATAGGTCTACATAGTTATGGGTCATTCACATTAACATAACTTTAATTGAATAAACTACATGAAGAATACATAAGAAGATTGTCTCATATATAACGAAAGCTTGTTAGAGTTTTTGAGAACCATTTGACTCTTTGAGTCAAATGGTTCTCAAAAACTCTAGAGGCATCTCATGAAAATCTTAATTCACTTCATTTTTTTTTTTATTTTGCATTCTACAGCGAACGATTTTAAAAATTAAAGAATTATAAGACTTTTTGTTTCATTAATGAAAACTATCTATAAAAATAATTAGATAGGATAGCTTGTACCTTGTCAACTGATAACAAGAGAACAAAATCCGGATAAATACCAATCCCTATTACGGGTAGAAAGATACAGATCGAAATAAATAGTTCTCGTGGTCCAGAATCGGAAAAATTAGAGTTTGGAACATTGAATAGCTTGTATCCGTAGAACATCTGACGTAACATAGATAATAAATAAATAGGAGTTAATATCATTCCAATTGCCATTAAAAAGATAATTAGCACTTTTGGCACCAAAAGAAATTTAGAGCTGGTAATTATTCCAAATAATACTACTAATTCTGCAACAAAACCACTCATTCCTGGCAATGCAAGAGAAGCCATCGAGAAACTACTGAACATGGTAAATATTTTTGGCATTGGGATTGATATCCCCCCCATTTCGTCGAGATAAACAAGACGTATTCTATCACAACTCGTTCCCGCCAAGAAAAAAAGTGCAGCACCAATAAATCCATGAGAAAGCATTTGTAAAATGGCTCCATTTAGTCCCATGCCGGTTATAGAACCAATTCCTATAATTGTGAAACCCATGTGCGATACGGAGGAATAGGCTATTCTCTTTTTTAAATTGCGTTGACCGAAAGAGGTTGAAGCTGCATAGATTATTTGCATTGTTCCCACTATCACAAACCAGGGAGAAAATATAGAATGAGCATGGGGTAACAATTCCATATTTATCCGAATCAATCCATATGCTCCCATTTTTAATAAGATTCCGGCTAGAAGCATACATGTACTGTAATGTGCCTCTCCATGGGTATCTGGTAACCATGTATGTAGGGGTATAATCGGTGATTTGACAGCATAAACAATAAGGAAACCAAAATAGAATATTATTTCCAATGCCACAGGATATGATTGATTAGCTAGTCTTTCAAAATCTAATGTTGGTTCATTGGAACCATATAAACCCATACCTAGAACTCCTATTAAGAGAAAAATAGAACCCCCTGCAGTGTACAAAATAAACTTTGTAGCCGAGTACAGACGTTTCTTTCCTCCCCACATGGATAAAAGTAAGTAAACAGGAATTAATTCTAACTCCCACATGATGAAAAAAAGTAAAAGGTCTCGAGAAGAAAATGATCCTATTTGACCACTGTACATTGCTAACATCAGGAAATAGAACAATCGCGAATTTCGAGTAACTGGCCAAGCTGCTAAAGTAGCTAAAGTGGTGATAAATCCTGTCAATAAAATAGGTCCTATGGAAAGCCCATCAATTCCCAATCTCCAGTGAAAATCCAAAATTTTTATCCATTGAAAATCTTCTTCCAATTGGATTAATGGATCATCCAATTGGAAATGGTAACAAAATGCATAAGTCGTTAGAAGGAGTTCTAACAAACATATACATATGGTATACCACCTAAACACCTTATTCCCCCTCATAGGGGGAATAAAAATTAAAGAACCCGCAAATATCGGCAAAACAACAAGTAGTGTTAACCAAGGAAAATAACTCGTGATAAAGACAAGATACGCTTTGACCAGAAAAGACCGTGCTCAGAATCTATGTTCTAGAGTGGGGGCTTTTGTCGGTAAAGGGGAATCAAATGATTCAAGTGGAGTTTTTTGTAACGTATCAATCAATAAGATAGAGCCATGCTGCGAGTTGTTTCATGCCATAAATAAACACGGACACTCAAAAAATCTGTTGGGCAAGCGGATTCACATCTCTTACAACCTACACAATCCTCGGTTCTTGGCGCAGAAGCAATTTGTTTAGCTTTACATCCGTCCCAAGGTATCATTTCCAATACATCCGTGGGGCAGGCTCGTACACATTGAGTACACCCTATACATGTATCATAAATTTTTACTGAATGTGACATTGAAACTAAAAATTCAAGTTTTGAACATAAAGAATTTTCGATCTGGTATGATAAAATCAGTAGTAAATTAATTATATATTTATATTGTAGATACCAGATGAATCAGTAATTTATATCAATTTTTTAGAATGAATATATTTCTAAATCTGTTCATGATAAACTGCCAAGAGATTTTGATTTACGTTTTACCAATCACAGTCATATGAGTCGCACATAAATACAAAATAATATTTTCTATTTTTGAAAATATATATATATTAATCGAATTATGATAAATAATTCATATGTCTTTCTTATATTTATATAATGAATGATTACGACTAATTATTCAACAAATTCGATTGATTGATACGAGTTGATTTTATGTTATGATGGATCGACGAAACAATAGCTAACCCAATAGCTGCTTCTGCAGCTGCAATAGCTATGACAAAGATTGAGAAAATGTCTCCTTTTAATTGGCGACTATCAAATAAATCAGAAAATGTTACGAGATTTATATTAACCGAATTTAGTATAAGCTCAAGACACATAAGCGCTCTAACCATGTTTCGACTTGTGATTAATCCATAGATACCAATAGAAAATAAATAGATACTCAAAAAAAGTACATGCTCGAACATCATCGACTAACTCCTCATCAATCTCGATTTATTTCAATATGAACAACAATTCGAATGATTCGATTGACTATAATAGAACAATTACAATTACAGAACAAAAGAAGGTATTGGTAATGGCTTTAACTAAAAACTTGAAACTTTTTTAAAATAGAATTCTGAAACTTTTTGGAATTAGAACTATTTTTTATTGACGAGCCATAGTAATTGCACCTATTAAGGAAACTAATAGAATTATAGAAATGAGTTCAAACGGAAGATAAAAATCTGTTGATAAATGAATCCCAATTTGTTGAACGTTAATTATTAAGTCCTGTTCTAGAATCTGGTTTGATCTTGTAGTCCAAAGAATTCCGTACCACGACGTATCTGGGATAGTAGTAATTAGTGAAAAAAGAATACTTATACAAACCAGTGACGTAACCCCATCTCCAATGGTCCAAAGACGGGAATCATTGGAATATTCCGAACCATTCATGAACATTACAGCAAATATGATTAAGACATTTATGGCTCCTACATAAATAAGGAGTTGCGCGGCAGCTACAAAATAGGAATTCGATGGAATATATAATAAGGATATACAAACAAGAACCAATCCCAACGAAAAGGCAGAATAAATTGGATTAGTAAATAAGACTACTCCTAGACCCCCTAATATAAGAACTGCTCCTAGAAATACTACAAGAATCTCATGTATTGGTCCAGATAAATCCATTATGTATAAAATAAGAGATAAATAAGTCTAAAGATTTCATGACCTTACTGAATAGTCCAGGAAGGGAAAAGCACTTACCCCATTTTTTTTTCATCCTAGAAAAGAGTAGTTTCCATTTGATATTTGGAAATCATCACGAAAAAAAAATTCTCAGTTTAAATCAAAGAATGATCCTCAACAATTAATAGTTATTATATTTATAGTCACTAACTAACCAAAATGAAAAAAGCTTGTATCCTTTCTATCAGAATATCAAAACAATATCTTAGGAATTGGTAATTGTTCTTGAATCGAGGGATTTTTCTTTGTATATTTTGCTTTGGGTCGAATTCATAACGGTTTGAATTGTGTAATCTCCAATTACTGACATTGGTAACCGACCCAAAGCAATTTGATTATAATTCAATTCGTGACGATCATAAGTAGAAAGTTCATATTCTTCAGTCATTGATAAACAGTTTGTTGGACAATATTCGACACAGTTACCACAAAATATACAAATACCGAAATCAATACTATAATTAAGCAATTGTTTCTTTTTAATATCTCTTTCAAATCTCCAATCAACAACGGGTAGATCTATAGGGCATACGCGAACACATACTTCACAAGCAATACATTTATCAAATTCAAAATGGATTCGACCGCGGAAACGCTCTGATGTGATAGATTTTTCATAAGGATATTGAATAGTTATAGGCAAACGATTTGTGTGGGATAAGGTAATTACGAAACTTTGACCAATGTACCTTGCGGCTCGTATTGTTTGTTGACCATAATTCATGAACCTAGTCACCATAGGAAACATATTGTATATATCGATGAATAAATTGATGTTTTTTTTTTCTCTTGTTTAAGAGAGGTTATGAGTATAGAATATCGTTATCGTATTCTTTGTATTTATAGTGAAACAAGTTGGAAAGAAGTTGTCAATAATAGATTACCTAGAGAAATAGGTAAAAGAAATTTCCATCCAAGATTTAATAGCTGATCCATTCTCATCCTAGGTAAAGTCCATCTTGTTGTGATAGAGATGAACAGAAACAAATAAGCTTTAGCTAATGTAATAAAGATACCAATTGTAATTCCCAAGACTCCATTTGTTCCGATAGGTTCCGGAATGGATATGTACGGAATAGAGAAATTCCACCCACCTAAATAAAGAACTGTTACAAATAATGAAGAAACTAAAAGATTTAGGTAAGAAGCAACGTAAAATAAACCATATTTTATACCTGAATATTCAGTTTGATAACCTGCTACTAATTCCTCCTCCGCTTCTGGTAAATCAAAGGGCAATCTCTCACATTCCGCAAGAGAAGAAATTATAAAAACTATAAACCCTATAGGTTGCCGCCACAGATTCCACCCCCAAAAACCGTATTTTGACTGTGCCTCAACTATATCAACTGTACTTGAACTGTTAGATAATTATAGTTGATAATAACATCACTGTTCTCATCACTATTCCAAAACCGTACATGAGATTTTTACCTCATACGGCTTCTCTATGGACACAAATAAATGTAAGGACCTGTTCGGTAAGGTATCCGTGGATAGTGGATACAATAAAAATACATCGGAGAGTCCAAAAAATTAGACCCATGTAATTCTGTCGGCTAGAAAAAGGCGCTTCCGAATTGATCTCATCCCTTATAATTTAAATGAATCTTTGTTTGGTTTTGGTAATAATTGAATCCTTCAATAAAATACTCGTTATAAAAAGAAATAGATAGAAAGAATTAGTCACTAGTTCATGAATCATAAATAATCAGAATTCCACATGTATGGCTATATATGGAGGAAAAAATAAATAAAGATCTTTTTTTTATTCTATTATTGCATTCTATTTCTTTTATTCCTGTTCTTCTTTCTCAGAAAAAAAAAAATAAAGTACTATTTAAAAATAAATAAAGGGATTAATTCGTTCTTGATAGTAATTTATTTATTCAGTGAATAGGAGCATACTCTAGATCGAAATCGTGAGGAAGTACTGCTTGATCGTTTCTACCAACTTAAAGCCCCTATTATGATTCGTTTTATGTGGAAATACCTATTTTTTTTTTGATACCTTACATTATCTATTACTAATCCTTTGTGTATCTTGGTGTTCCTAACTGTTCACTGATTTTTGATTGATCCCCGCTATGGTTATGGTAAGGTAATATATACAAGTACAGTAATAGAAACTCCATACAGTTGATCTTTTGCATCCGCTTCAAGATATGATGACTAATCAAAAAATCTTGGGATAAACAGTTTTCACTGCTTATGTTTTCTGTCACTTTTTTCTTGTATATAGGGAATGAGATTTTATCCTCTTACTACAAATTGAAAAGCTGTTTTCTTTCACTCATATAACTATTTGGTTTAACTCATCGACCTGAATTGAATGAATGATGAATAAAAAATAAAAAATGAAGATATCTATTCAATACATTCACCTTCTTTCCTTTATTTCATTTCTGGGAGAGGTCAAAGTTTATGTTCCAACGAATCACACGTAGAGATATTGATAATACACATAGAGTTAATGGTATTTCATAACTAATAGATTGAGCAGCAGCTCGTAGACCACCTGAAAAGGAATATTTATTATTCGATCCATATCCTGATATAAGAAGCCCGATGGGAGCAATACTTGAAATAGAGATCCATAAAGAAACACCTATACTGAGATCGGCTAAAACAAGTCGATACCCAAAAGGAATTACTAAATAACTTAGTAAAATTGATATGACTGCTATAGACGGTCCGACACTAAACAAACGAATATCTCCTCTAGATGGGAGGAGGTCCTCTTTTAAAAGTAGTTTAGTCCCGTCTGCTAGAGCTTGAAGAATTCCCAACGGGCCGGCATATTCAGGTCCAATACGTTGTTGTATCGCTGCGGATATTTCTCTTTCTAACCATACAATTACTAGTACCCCTACAGTAATTCCCAGTATAAGGGTCAAAACGGGGACAAAGAGCCAGCCGAATCCATAGATTTCTTTTAACGATTCTGATTTAGAAAAAGAATTGATAGCTTGTACTTCTGCCGCGCCAATTATCATTTCAACGATCAACTTCTCCCATAATGATATCTATACTACCCAGTATCGTCATGATATCAGCCAATTTCATTCTTTTAATTATCTGGGGAAGAATTTGCAAATTGATGAAACCTGGTGGACGAATTTTCCATCTCCAGGGAAAAACACTATTATCCCCTATCAAATAAATTCCTAATTCCCCTTTTGGGGCTTCTACTCTTACATAAAGCTCTTGTTTCGACAATTCAAAATTGGGTGAAGGTTTTTTACTAATGAATCTATATTCAAAATCATTCCATTCGGAATTTTTTGCACTATTAAAGCGCCGAACTTCTAAATTCTCATAGGGTCCTCCGGGAATTCCTTCGAGAGCCTGTTGAATAATTTTGATAGATTCCCTCATTTCACCGATTCGTACTAAATAACGAGCTAATGAATCTCCTTCTTTTTGCCATTGGACTTCCCAATTTAATTCATTGTAACATTCATAATGATCAATTTTACGAAGATCCCATTGGATCCCAGAAGCCCTTAACATTGGTCCTGATAAGCCCCAATTTATTGCTTCCTCTCCACCAATAATGCCCACTCCTTCAACTCGTTCCAAAAAAATGGGATTCCGTGTAATAAGTTTTTGATATTCAACAACTCCTGTTAAAAAATAATCGCAGAAATCCAAACATTTATCTAGCCAGCCATGAGGTAGATCAGCAGCTACTCCTCCGATACGGAAATAATTATGCATCATTCGCATACCTGTGGCAGCTTCGAATAGATCATATAGCAATTCTCTCTCTCTAAAAATATAGAAAAAGGGAGTCTGTGCACCGATATCCGCCATAAAAGGTCCAAGCCATAACAAATGAGAAGCTATACGACTCAGCTCTAACATAATTACTCTGATATAGCTGGCCCTTTGAGGTACTTGAACATTTCCCAGCTGTTCTGGTGCATTTACCGTTATTGCTTCTGTAAACATAGTAGCTAAATAATCCCAACGTGTTACATATGGCAGATATTGTATAATTGTTCGGTTTTCCGCTATTTTCTCCATCCCTCTGTGTAAATAGCCTAATATGGGTTCACAGTCAATAACATCTTCACCATCGAGAGTAACAATTAGTCGAAGAACACCATGCATTGATGGGTGGTGAGGACCCATATTGACTATCATGAGATCTTTTCTTGTGGCCGGTACAGTCATATCTTTTCTTCCCTAATTCAGTATTCCATGAATTGCTCAAAACGAGACTTAGAAAAATTTTAAATATAATAACTAAAAAAAATTCAAACGAATATTCAAATTAACTCATTTTTGACTCCCGAATATCCAACTGACTAATTAATTTCTTATAACGTACTCTATTTTTATTTGACAAATAAGCCAGCAACCGTTGACGTTTTCCCAGAATTCTTCGTAGACCCCTTTGCGATAAAAAATCTTTTTTGTGCAATTCCAAATGCGAAGTAAGTCTCCGTATCTTATTGGTGAAATTGAATACTTGAAATTCAACAGACCCTTTGTTGTTTTCTTCTTTTTCTTCTTGTTGAATAGCTGGGATGAATGAATTTTTTACCATAACATATTTTTCTGTTTTCTTTCTTTTTATTTGATAGATTTTACCGATCAGGAATAATAATTATTATATTTATATTATTTTATATTATGATTATTCCAGTCATTTTCATCTGGTATACGCAAAAGCGTAGATTTATTCATATACTACTTTTTGATTCTATCCAAATCCCATTCGATTTTTTGAAAATCGAATGGGATTTGGATAGAAAGAGAGAAAATACATTTACGAAAGATAATTATTTCTTTGTGTCTAAGAACATTCTATTCTGCCCATTTATTATTCCTAGAACCAATTGAATTGATATGCCATTAAATTAGTATCATGTACCAAAATGTAACGCAACCTATGCGTACATCTTTCGGAATCTATCAAATATGTGATATCCAAGCAATATACCATTAACTAATTCTAAATTGTGGATACATATGTATCCTTAACATACTGAAACGACTGCCGTTATTGGTATTAAACCAATAGCGATTCATACAAGCTAAATCTTCTAATCGATAATTCGGCCAAAGAAGCAATTTGAATTTTAAAATGTTATTTACATCTGTATTAAGATACCTGTCTTCATTCAAAAATTGTCCACAGTTTCTCATCTTGTTTTCGTCGAAAAACACTGGATTTATATCCACAATATTACAATTCCGGGAATTTAAACAAATTCGAATTCGCAATTCTCTACGACGTTTAGTAGATAGAATATTTTCTGGAATAAGGAAATTCGAATTTGTTTTTTTTATGCATTTTCCATTAGTTTCATTTTGGTTTTCACTCTTATACGCCAACGAAATACTTATGGTTTGATAGATAAGAAATTGCCCATCACATTTTATAAATAAAGGAATTGATTCGATAAAAAAAATTCCTTCTTCCAGTAATTGTGGAATAGTGTTCTCCTTATTCATCAATATTATATCCATATGCATCTCTCTTCTTTTAACCGAGGAAAAAAGAATTTTTTCGTTAATATCTGTATCTGTAATATCTGTATCTGTAATATCTGTATCTGTAATATCTGTATCTATCAGTCTAAGTAGGAAAGAATACAACTTAATATTATTAAATATTAATTGACCGAAGGGGTCAACCCATTTAAATTGAGCCATGTCTTGTTTTATCTTTAATTGAGCCTTGTCTTGTTTTATCTTTTCCCCTTTTTCAACGTCGGATTCCACGTCATGTTTTTCAACATCTTGTTTTATCTTTCCCCCTTTTTTAACGTCGGATTTCACGTCATGTTTTTCAACATCTTGTGTTTTTTTTTTTCGTAGATCTGAGCCAAGACCTATTTGGCTCTGTTGTTCGTTTTTTTGTTGGTTGGAATTTTTGAATTCAAGATTTTCTTTTTGATTGGATGATATATGAGGATTCTTTTTTTTATTTACGTTGATGTTTTTATCGTGGCTGCCATGTTCATTTGCATGCAAATCTAAAGGCAAATCTAAAAGAAGTAATTCGATTGGTATCACCCATGGTTTAATCTTATATGTATCAAAAAGTCGCACAAATTCTGGAAACAACCAAAATGTTCGATTTAATATGTTCCGATTACGAGAGAATCTTTCTTGATTCATTCCTATCCAATCAAAAAAGAATCTTTTTTGATTGGGTGTGGGTGGGTTGATTTTTTCAGGAATCGAAATATCTTTTTTTTTCATTTTGTGATACTTATGAGTTTCGATCTTAGTATTTTTATTAATCTTAGTGCCAACATGCGTATTGGTCCAAGTATCAATATTGGTCCAAGTCTCAATATCGATATTCTTTCTAATACAAAAATGGAAAATTCCACAATTAAAATATTTTCTATCCAGATTTTTATCCTTAGCAATAATATATCTTTCTTTTAGAAAATCATTAATTGCTGTATTTATCAATACATAAAATAAGTCTGGTTTCCGTGTATTGAAATTATAAGGAATTTTTTGGTTACCTTTTACTTGTAATTTTGATCCATAAATATATAAGTTCTTGTCCGTCTTATCTCCATAATTCATATATTTATGTGAAAAAAAATAATATCCGTAATGTTTTTTAAATTTGTTTTTTTTTATTTGATTCGTCAATGAATCCCCTGCATTTTTTTTCATGTAATGATGAATTTTTGCTTTTTTATCTGAATCCAATTTCATTGAGTCTTTATTTTGAATCATACGACCTTTATTGACTCTACTTCGCCATTTTTGTGGTTCCAATCGAGACCATTTGGCCGGGGATAAATTGTATTGATCATGACCCTTTAACCAGTTTTTCCATTCATTCATTCCAGACTTTTTAATTTTCTTATGTCTTGATTTGTAATCAAATATTCCTCGTTTTATACAATAATCCTTTATTTCTCCCCTAAGATAATGATAGGTACCACGATCTTGAAGTACCGATCTCAAGTTATACTTGTTAAGTAATGGGGTTTGTGAAAGTTTGTAAAATACATATGCTTGCGACAAGGAAGATAAGTCAAAATAACTATTGAAATTATTATCACTAATATTCGTATTAGAAGCTAACTTTTTTACAGTCGAAATAAAGTTCATTCTATTTTGAATTTGAATTGTTTCATCGTTGTAAATGGATTTATTTATAATTTGTTTTTTTGATTCAAAGAAAAGTTGTGCATGGATTCTTGGAATGTTAATTGTAAATAGGAAGATATCTATGTATATTTTTTCAATGAAAAATTTCATAAAATAATGTAATTTTCGTATTAATCGGATATTGTTTCTTTTAAATAGCTGCCAAATATTTTTTTGGTATTCCAATCTTTTATCATCATAAGTTTGAACTCTTTTTTTCTTGTCTTTTGTAATTTGTTCTATTTGATTCCTGATTGTAATTATCCTATCAGAAAGGTCTTTCCTTTTTTTCTCTATGAGTGAATAATTTGTCCAATTCATGGATCGAATTTGAATGGTCGATTCATTATTCATTTTATTATTGATTTGGAAATCTTTTCCATTTGTATTTGGTTCATATACTTTAACTTTCCTCTTAATAAATAAGAAAATTGGGATGATTTTTTCAAGTTCTTTCATTATTCGTTTTCTAACTTGAGCTATTTTTATGATCCATACTTCCTTTTCTTTTGAAATTACTAAAATTAGTAAAGCCCATTTTATTCTTTCTTTTTTTATTCTTTCTTTTATTCTTTCTTTTAAAAATCTTCGAAATATAGAAAATTTATTTTTCACCTTTCTAATTGTTTTGTCGATTTCTTTATAAATGGGTTTAAAAAAAGAAGTTCGTTTTTCGGGAGAATCAAAGAGAACTTCCACTTTCTTTCCATATATTGTTAAAAAACAATATTTTTTTTTTTTTTCTTTCATTGAATCTCTATGATCAGACCGTACTTTAATATTAATATTAGCTCCTCGCCAAGGTTTCAAACAGAAAGGATATAGAATCTTTATCTGAATCCCGTCTGTTAACCAATCTTGAGGAAATTCTGTTTCTGATAATGGAACACCGTTGTAGGTGCATTTAATATGCGTTTCTTTTTTCCATGCCTTATAATCTTCGTACCACTCGGGGAATTGGAATAATAACATACGTCCTACATTTTTAGCTATTATCAATAAAGGTAATACGATGTTTTTTCTAAGAAAAGATTGGGTTACTAACATCGACCCTCTTATTGCTTGAGCAAGCATAAGGGTATCCCAAGCTTCGGATATTAATATCCGCTTATTTTCCTTTTTTTCCTTTTTTTCCTTTTCTTCCTTTTCTTCCTCTTTTTTGTCTTTTTCCTCTTTTTTGTCTTTTTTGTCTTTTTTGTCTTTTTTGTTTGCTTTTTCCTCCTCAAAATAAGAAATTTGAAATTCTGATTCTCTACCAACCCAGTTCCTAAAAATGATATTTGTCATTTTAGAAATATCAAAAGGAAAAAAACAAAATGTTTTGTCTATTCGATCAAATCGATCAAAAAAAAGTGGGGAATGCGCATTTGCTTGAAACATTTCAAAAATAACTACTTTGCGTCTTTGAGCACGCACGGATCCTTTTATGATATCCCGACTAAAATCTGATTGTTGAGAGTAACGTATCAAAACCATTTCTTCATCGTCTTCTTCTTCTTTTTTTTCTTTTTCTTCGTCATTATTATCTTTTTCTTCGTCATTATTACTAGTACTAGTAGTAGTAGTAACGGAATTGTCCTTTTGCTCCTGGGACTTTTGCTCCTTTTGCTCCTTTTGCTCCTGGGCCTTTTTCTCCTTTTTCTTCTGGGCCTTTTTCTCCCGGGCCTCTTTCTCCCTTTGCTCCCGGGCCTCTTTCTCCCTTTGCTCCTGGGACTTTTGCTCCTTTTGCTCCTGGGACTTTTGCTCCTTTTGCTCCTTTTGCTCCTGGGCCTTTTTCTCCTTTTTCTTCTGGGCCTTTTTCTCCTGGGCCTCTTTCTCCCTTTGCTCCTCCTTTTTCCGCTTTTGCTCTATTTTCTCCCGGGCCTCTTTCTGCTCTTTCTTCCAGGCCTTTTTCTCCTTTTGCTCCTTAGTATTAAAAATTACCACACGTTTGGATCTTCTTGAACGAATATCTTCCTCTTCCTCTTTCTTTTTATCTTTATCTTTATCTTTATCTTCCGCTTCCTCATTTTCTTTTTCTTTTTCTTTTTCTTTTTCTTTTTCTTTTTCTTTTTCTTTTTCTTTTTCTTTTTTCGCCTGCTCCTCCAAATCCGCCATGTTGACCAATTTGTATGACCATTGAGAAACCATTTTTATTATTTCTTCTATTTCACTTATTTCTTCTATTTCACTTATTTCTTCTATTTCACTTATTTCTTCTATTTCACTTCTTTCTTCTATTTCACTTCTTTCTTCTATTTCACTTCTTTCTTCTATTTCGCTTCTTTCTTCTATTTCACTTATTTCTTCTATTTCACTTCTTTCTTCTATTTCGCTTCTTTCTTCTATTTCACTTCTTTCTTCTATTTCACTTCTTTCTTCTATTTCACTTCTTTCTTCTATTTCACTTCTTTCTTCTATCGGATTCTTTTGATGTTCAAATTCTCGAGAATTATAATTATTAGGAAGTAGATCATGAATTTTATTTATGAAAAACATTTCTATCATTTCTATAGAGGATTCTTCGTCGGATTCTTCGATTGTTCCTCGATAGGGTCCGTTCAAAAAAGGATCATACATTTGGGGCAGGCATTCTTGTTCATTTTCATCATTACAGAATCTAGTCCTTTTTTCAAACATATCGAGAACAAGGAATCCTTTTTCTTTTTCTAGACCTTTGATTCGACTTATTAATTCATTTCTCAAGTTGTACTTTTTTTGTTCATTAGTATAAACCCAATAATTATATTGGTCTTCGTGGCATAGTTTTTTCGTTGTGTACAAAGAAATTATTCGCTCTATCATTTCCGAAAAGGTTGATAAACTTGGTGGATATGTAAAAGACATTTTTTGTTTTCCATCACTTAGACACGTATCAAAAAAATATTGTGAATTTTCATTTCGTATAGCATTTTCAAATTGAGAATTTTTTATATATCGCAATGGGCGATTCCATCGTTTATAATCGAAAAGAAACGTAAGAAAACGTTTTTCAAATCTAAAGGTATTTTTTTTTTCTTTAAGTTTTCCAAATTCCCAATTATCTTGATGGGTATCAAGATAAGAATCTTCGTAAACTGGGCTATCTTTATAGCATGTCTCATTAAAGTGAAACTTGAATTCATCCTTTATTTTTTCCTTTCTATTCACCCGGATCTCTGAAGGGTCTTCTTCGGCGGATCCCCCTTGTTCGTGTTTAGTCTCCTTTATTTCTAAAGTTTTTTCTACATCGCTTTCTTTATTTTCTTTTTTTTCTTTCAGTTTTTTAGTGAAAATAGGCGATGGCATTCTACCTAAAGAGTAGACACAGGTGATAAATAAGATAATACTAAAGACTCGAGCCATAGGATTTCTCAATTCTGACACAAAGTACTTATTAGATCGAATAAAATTCTTTTTCCGTATCCAGAATAATAACAATCCAACACATTTCATGAATAAAATGTGACCAATTAACCAACCAACAAAACTACTTGTTACAAATAAAATCTTGTTATTGCATCGAAACATAGAAATGTTGAC